TTTTTAACAGTTTGGGGAATGGAAGCTAACCTTCCTTTTGGTTCTCCCCGAAAACGGCCTTCTTTTTTTGAACCCATTTTTAAGAAACTCGAAAAAAAAATTGGCAAATTTAAAAAGAAGTATTTTTTAGTTCTAAGATTTTTAAAAGAAAGAACAAAATTCTTTATAAGAGTTTCAAAAGAAACAAAAAAATGGATTATCAAAAGCGTTCTATTTATAAAAAAAATAAACAAAGAACTTTCCAAAGTTAATCCAATTCGATTATTTAGATCGAGAGAAGTAGATGAATCGAAGGAAACGAAAAAAGAAAAAGATTCTATAATCAATAATCAGATAATTCATGAATCATTTAGTAAAATTCGATCTACGAATTGGACAAATTATTCACTAACAGAAAAAAAAATTAAAGATCTAACTGATAGAACAAGCACAATCCGAACTCAAATAGAAAGAATTACAAAAGAGAAAAAAAAAGCAACTCCACTAAAAAATATTAGTCCTAACAAAAGAAGTTATAATGTTAAAAAATTAGAATCACAAAAAAATATTTGGCAAATATTAAAAAGAAGAAATGTTCGATTAATCCGTAAATTACATTATTTTATAAAATTTTTCATTGAAAAGATATACATAGATATCTTTCTATCTATTATTAATATTCCCAGAATCAATACCCAACTTTTTCTTGAATCAACAAAAAAAATTATTGATAAATACATTTACAATACTGAAATAAGTCACGAAAGAATTGATAAAACAAATCAAAAGAAAATTTACTTTATTTCCAATATAAAAAAGTCACTTTATAATATTAGTAATAATAAAAATTCACAGATTTTTTGTGACTTATCCTTCTTGTCACAAGCATATGTATTTTACAAATTATCACAAACACAAATTATTAACTTGTATAAGTTAAGATCTGTTCTGCAATATCACGGAACATCTTTTTTTCTTAAGACTGGAATAAAGAATTTTTTTGGAACACAAGGCATATTTCATTCCGAATTAAATCATAAGAAACTTCGGAATTCTGGAATGAATCAATGGAAAAATTGGTTAAGAGGTCATTATCAATACAATTTATCTCAGATTAGATGGTCTAGATTAATACCACCAAAATGGCGAAATAGAATCAAGCAACGTCGTACGGCTCAAAATAATAAGGGTTTAAACAAACGGGATTCATATGAAAAAGGCCAATTAATGCATTACAACAAACAAACTGATTATGGAGTATATTCATTACCAAATAAAAAAGATAATTTTCAAAAATACTATAGATATGATCTTTTATCATATAAATCTATTAATTATGAAAACAAAAGGACCTCATATATTTATGGATCACCATTCCAAGGAAATAAGAACCAAGAAATTTCTTATAATTACAACACACACAAGCACCAATTATTTGATATGCTCGGAGGTACCCCTATCAATAATTATCTAGGAGAGGATGATATTATGTATATGGATCAAAATCTGGATAGAAAATATTTTGATTGGAAAATTATAAATTTTTGTCTTAGAAAAAAAGTCGATATTGAAGCATGGATCGAGCTCGATACCAACAATAATAAAAATACTAAAACCACCATTAATAATTATCAAATAATTGATAAAATTGATAAGATAGGTCTTTTTTATCTTATGATTCATCAAAATCAAGAAATCAATCCACCCAATCAAAAAAGATTTGTTTTTGATTGGATGGGAATGAATGAAGAACTACTAAATCGTCCCATATCGAATCTGGAATTTTGGTTCTTCCCAGAATTTGTGCTACTTTATAATGCCTATAAAATGAAACCATGGGCTATACCAAGCAAATTACTTCTTTTAAATTTAAATATAAATGAAAATCTTAGTGAAAATCAAAACATCAATGAAAAGCAACAAAAGGATCTTTTTATTCCATTGAATGAAAAAAAATCTTTTGCATTAAAGAATCGAAATCAAGAAGAAAAAGAACCCGCAGGCCAAGGAAATCTTGGATCAGATGCACAAACCCAAGGAGATCTTGGACCCCTTCTTTCAAACCAACAAAAAGATATTGAAGAAGATTATCCTGGATCAGATATGAAAAAACGTAAAAAGAAAAAACAATACAAGAGCAACACGGAAGCCGAACTCAATTTCTTTCTGAAAAGGTATTTACTTTTTCAATTGAGATGGGATGATGCTTTGAATCAAAGAATGATCAATAATATTAAGGTATATTGTCTCCTGCTTAGACTGATAAATCCAAGAGAAATTGCTATATCCTCTATTCAAAGGAGAGAAATGAGTCTGGATATAATGCTGATTCAAAAAAATTTAACTCTTACAGAATTGATGAAAAGGGGGATATTGATTATCGAACCGCTTCGTCTGTCTGTAAAAAATGATGGACAATTTATTATGGATCAAACCATAGGTATTTCATTGATTCATAAGAGTAAAGACAAAATGAATCAAAGATACCGAGAAAAAAGATATCTTGATAAGAATCATTTTG